CGAGTCGATTATTCAGGACGGTCCGTTATTGTTGTTGGACCGTCACTTTCATTACATCAATGTGGATTACCTCGAGAAATAGCAATAGAACTTTTCCAGACATTTGTAATTCGTGGTCTAATTGGACAACATCTTGCTTCTAACATAGGAGTTGCTAAGAATAAAATTCGGGAAAAAGAAAGCATTGTATGGGAAATACTTCAACAAGTTATGCAGGGACATCCTGTATTGCTCAATAGAGCACCTACTTTGCATAGATTAGGCATACAGGCATTCCAGCCCATTTTAGTGGAAGGACGTGCTATTTGTTTGCATCCACTAGTTTGTAAGGGATTCAATGCAGATTTTGATGGGGATCAAATGGCTGTTCATGTACCTTTATCGTTGGAAGCCCAAGCGGAGGCGCGTTTACTTATGTTTTCTCATCAGAATCTTTTGTCTCCAGCTATTGGGGATCCCATTTCCGTACCAACCCAAGATATGCTTATGGGGCTCTATGTATTAACTAGCGGGAATCGTCGAGGTATTTGTGTAATGAAATATAATCCACGGAATCGCAGCAAGGATGAAAATAAAAGAAGTGCCAATAATAATTATGAGTATACGAAAGAACCTTTTTTTTGTAATTCCTATGATGCAATTGAGGCTTATCGTCGGAAACGAATCCATTTAGATAGTCCTTTGTGGCTCCGGTGGCGGCTGGACCGACGTGTTATTGCTTCAAGAGAAATTCCTGTCGAAATTCACTATGAATGTTTAGGGACTTATTATGAGATTTATGGACACTATCTAATAGTACGAAGTATAATAAAAAAACAAATTCTTTTTCTATACATTCGAACCACTGTTGGTCAGATTTTTCTTTATCGAAAAATGGAAGAAGCAATACAGGGTTTTTCTCGCGCCTGTTCATATGCTACTTAGGAATTCTATGATACCGCGGATACCTCAATTTCCGCGGTTCAGCTGAGATTAGAGTTCCGGAATTACAATTTCTATCCGAATCAAAATCGAAAAAAAAAAAGGAAGTTTTTTAATCACTGACCCTAACCCATTGTAGAATCCTACTCAGCCGAATATGGAGGTACTTTATGGCAGAACGGGCCAATCTGGTCTTTCACAATAAAGCGATCGATGGAACTGCCATGAAACGACTTATTAGTCGATTAATAGAGCACTTTGGAATGGCATATACATCGCACATCCTGGATCAAGTAAAAACCCTGGGTTTTCAACAAGCTACTGCTACATCTATTTCATTAGGAATTGATGATCTTTTAACAATACCTTCAAAGGGATGCCTAGTTCAAGATGCTGAACAACAAAGTTTGATTTTTGAAAAACACCACCATTCTGGGAATGTACATGCAGTAGAAAAATTACGTCAATCTATTGAAATCTGGTATGCTACAAGTGAATATTTGCGACAGGAGATGAATCCAAATTTTAGGATGACTGACCCCTTAAATCCCGTTCATATAATGTCTTTTTCAGGCGCTAGAGGAAATGTATCTCAGGTACATCAATTAGTAGGTATGAGAGGATTAATGTCGGATCCTCAAGGACAAATGATTGATTTACCTATTCAAAGCAATTTACGGGAAGGGCTGTCTTTAACAGAATATATAATCTCTTGCTACGGAGCCCGTAAGGGGGTTGTGGATACTGCTGTACGGACATCTGATGCCGGATATCTCACACGCAGACTTGTTGAAGTAGCCCAACACATTGTTGTACGTCGAACAGATTGTGGCACTACCCGCGCTATTTCTCTGAGTCCTCGGAATGGGATGATGCCCGAACGGTTTTTTATTCAAACATTAATTGGTCGTGTATTAGCAGATGATATATATATGGGTCAGCGATGTATTGCCACTAGAAATCAAGACATTGGGGTTGGGCTTGTCAACCGATTCATAACTTTTCGCGCGGAAACAATACCTATTCGAACCCCCTTTACCTGTAGGAGTACATCTTGGATCTGCCGATTTTGTTATGGCCAGAGTCCTACTCATGGCGACCTGGTTGAATTGGGAGAAGCCGTAGGTATTATTGCAGGTCAATCGATTGGAGAACCGGGGACTCAATTAACATTAAGAACCTTTCATACCGGCGGAGTATTTACAGGAGGTACTGCGGAACATGTGAGAACTCCTTATAATGGAAAAATAAAATTCAATAAGGATTTAGTTCATCCGACACGTACACGTCACGGACATCCTGCTTTTCTATGCTCTACGGACTTGTATGTAACTATTGAGAGTGAAGATATTATACATAATGTGAATATTCCATCAAAGAGTTTTCTTTTAATTCAAAACGATCAATATGTAGAATCAGAACAAGTGATTGCTGAGATTCGGGCGGGAATACCCACTTTGAATTTTAAGGAGAAAGTTCGAAAACATATTTATTCTGACTCAGATGGCGAAATGCACTGGAGTACCGACGTGTATCATGCACCGGAATTTACGTATGGTAATATCCATTTATTACCAAAAACAAGTCATTTATGGATATTATTGGGAGGTCCGTGCAGATCGAGTCTCGCCTCCCTTTCGCTTCACAAAGATCAAGATCAAACGAACGCGCATTCTCTTTCTCTCAAACGAAGAGATATTTCTTCGAAACTATCAGTAACTAACGCTCCTATGAGGTACAAATTCTTTAGTTCGGATTTTTATTGTAAAGAAAAAGAGAGCATTCGCAATTATTTAGACTTTAATCGAATCCTATGTACTGGTCATTGTAATCTCCTATATTCGGCCATTCTCCGGGAGAATTCTGATTTATTGTCAAAGAGGCGAAGAAATAGATTTCTTATGCCACTTCAACCCATTCATGAACGCGAAAATGAATTAATATCCACTTTCGGTATCTCGATTGAAATTCCCTTAAATGGTATTTTTCGTAGAAATAGTATTCTTTCTTATTTTGATGATCCTCGATATCGAAGAAAGAGTTTGGGAATTACTAAATATGGGACTATCGAAATGCAGTCAATCGCCAAAAAGGAAGATTTGATTGAATATCAAGGAGTTAAGGAATTTAAGTCAAAATCCGAAATGAAAGTAGATCGATTTTTTTTCATTCCTGAAGAAGTGCATATCTTACCCGTATCTTCTTCCATAATGGTACGGAACAATAGTATCATTGGGGTAGATACACAAATAGCTTTAAATATACGAAGCCGGGGAGGGGGGTTGGTTCGGGTAGATAGGAAAAAAAAAAGAATTGAACTGAAAATATTTTCTGGAGATATTCATTTTCCTGGAGAGACAGATAAGATATCCCGACATAGCGGCGTTTTGATACCGATACCACCAGGAACCGGACAAAGAAATTCCAAAGAATTAAAAAATTTTAAAAATTGGATCTATGTCCAACGGATTACACCTAGCAAAAAGGGGTATTTTATTTTGGTTCGACCTGTTGTCATATATGAACTCATGGACGGTGTAAATGTAGCAACACTTTTTCCTCACGATCTGTTGCAGGAAAGGGACAATGTACGACTTCGAGTTGTAAATTACATCCTTTATGGAAATGGTAAACCAATTCGAGGAATTTTTGATACAAGTATTCAATTAGTCCGTACTTGTTTAGTATTGAATTGGGATAAAGAAAAAAAAAAAAAAAATTCTTCCAGCAAAGAAATCCGTGCGTCTTTTATTGAAATAAGGACAAATGGTTTGATTCGACATTTCCTAAGAATCAACTTGATCAAATCCCCTATTTCGGATATCGGAAAAAGGAAGGATTCCCCAGGTTCGGGATTGCTCTCTGATAATGGATCAGATTGCACCAATATCAATCCGTTTTCTTCCATTTTTTTCTATCCTAAGGTAAGAATTCAACAATTCCTTAACCCAAGTCAAGGAACTATTCATACGTTGTTGAATAAAACTAAGGAATTCCAATCATTGATAATTTTGTTATCATCCAACTGTTCTCGAATGGACCCATTCACCCGTGTAAAATATCAGAATAGAGTAAACGAATCAATTAAAAAAAATCCAATTAAGAATTCGCTGGGCCCTTTAGGATCAGTCTATCCAATTGGGAATTGTTATTCATTTTCCGATTTACTAACTCATAATCATATTTTTGTAACTAACTATTTGCAACTTGACAATTTTAAACAGACCTTTCAAGTAATTAAATATTATTCAATGGATGAAAATGGGAAAATTTATAACCAGGACCCATGTACATCTAATAATATTATTTTGAATCCATTCAATTTGAATTGGTATTTTTTCTGTCACAATTATTGTTATTTTAAAGAGACATCTACAATAATAAGTCTTGGACAGTTTATTTGTGCAAATGTGTGTATAGCCAAAAATAGAACACACCTAAAGTCGGGTCAAGTTATATTTGTTCAAGTCGACTCCGTAGTAATACGATCAGCTAAGCCTTATTTGGCGACCCCAGGAGCAACTGTTCATGGACATTATGGAGAAATCCGTTACGAAGGAGATATCTTAGTTACATTTATATATGAAAAATCAAGATCTGGTGATATAACGCAGGGTCTTCCAAAGGTGGAACAGGTATTAGAAGTTCGTTCGATTGATTCAATATCCATGAATCTAGAAAAGAGGATTGAGGGTTGGAACAAATGTATAACAAAAATTCTTGGAATTCCTTGGGGATTCTTGATTGGTGCTAAGCTAACTATAGCTCAAAGTCGTATCTCTTTGGTTAATAAGATCCAAAAAGTTTATCGATCCCAGGGGGTGCAGATTCATAATAAACATATTGAAATTATTGTACGTCAAATAACATCAAAGGTGTTGATTTCGGAAGATGGAATGTCTAATGTTTTTTTACCTGGAGAACTTATTGGATTGTTGCGAGCCGAACGAATGGGTCGAGCTTTCGAAGAAGTGATTTGTTACAGAGCTGTCTTACTGGGAATAACAAGAGCATCTCTCAATACTCAAAGTTTCATATCGGAAGCGAGTTTTCAAGAAACTTCTCGAGTTTTAGCAAAAGCTGCTCTTCGGGGGCGTATCGATTGGTTAAAAGGTCTGAAAGAAAACGTTGTTTTGGGAGGAATGATACCCGTCGGGACTGGAGTGAAAGGATTAGTACATCCTTCAAAACAACATAATAAGATTCCCTTGGAAACAAAAAAAAAGAATCTATTCGAGAGGGAAATGAGAGATCTTTTATTTCACCAAAGAAAATTATTTGATTCTTTGCTTTCAAAGAGTTTCCATGATACATCAGAACAGTCTTTTATAGGATTTACTAAGTCCTAAAAAAGGATTCCTTCCTTTTATTGAGTGTGGTCATTCGATTTAATAATTAATAAATAAAATAAAAAGAAATAGTAAAAAATAATAATAATGAATAGAAAAGAATAATGTAATGGCTTAGGTCGTCTATCTACAGACAATCTACGGTAGGGCTGAAGGTTCCATCGGAACAATTTTATATTTCAGTTTCAGGGTTGCTCGTCTCTTTTTTTTTTTTCAAAAAAGGGGGGGAAATGACAAGAAGATATTGGAGCATCAATTTAGAAGAAATGATGGAGGCGGGGGTTCATTTTGGCCATGGTATTAGGAAATGGAATCCTAAAATGGCACCTTATATCTCTGCAAAGCGTAAGGGTATTCATATTACAAATCTTACGAGAACTGCTCGTTTTTTATCAGAAGCTTGTGATTTGCTTTTTGAGGCAGCAAGCCAAAGAAAACAATTCTTAATTGTTGGTACCAAAAAAAAAGCCGCCGATTCAGTAGCATGGGCTGCAATAAAGTCCCGATGTCATTATGTTAATACAAAATGGCTTGGCGGTATGTTAACGAATTGGTCCACTACAGAAACGAGACTTCAGAAGTTTAGGGACTTGAGAATGGAACAAAAAACAGGAATACTTAATCGTCTTCCAAAAAGAGATGCAGCTATGTTAAAAAGACAGTTATCTCATTTGGAAAGATATCTGGACGGGATTAAATATATGACACGGTTACCCGATATTGTAATCATCGTTGATCAGCACGAAGAATATACGACCCTGCGTGAGTGTATTACTTTAGGAATTCCAACAATTTGTTTAATCGATACAAATTGTGACCCCGATTTGGCAGATATTTCGATTCCCTCTAATGATGACGCTATCGCTTCAATCCGATTAATTCTTAACAAATTTGTGTTCGCGATTTGTGAGGGCCGTTCTAGCTATATAAGAAACTCTTGATTAATAATAAGATAAATAACTTAAACCACATAGATTTATGCTATTTATATAATCGGTTATGATTTCTGAATTTCAAAAAGAGATAAAAATAACTGGGGATATTTTATGATTAGTTAGTATTCAAAATCTTAGTTGGTATTCAAAAATATCCGATGCAAGTAGGCAAAGAGATGGTTGAATGTTGAATCAAAATTATTTTTGTTTAAAGTTCGATTTTTCCGAGGTCAATATGAATGTTCTAACAAACACACTAAAAGGTTTATACGATGTATCTGGTGTGGAAGTAGGCCAACATTTCTATTGGAAAATAGGTGGGTTTCAAGTCCACGGCCAAGTCCTTATTACTTCTTGGTTTGTAATTGCTATCTTATTAGGTTCGGCTGCTCTAGCTGTTCGGAATCCACAAACCATTCCGACTGGGGGTCAGAATTTTTTCGAATATATTCTTGAATTTATTCGTGATATCAGTAAAACCCAAATTGGAGAAGAATATGGCCCTTGGGTTCCTTTTATTGGAACTATGTTTCTATTTATTTTTGTTTCTAATTGGTCAGGAGCGCTTTTACCTTGGAAAATTATACAACTACCTCATGGGGAGTTAGCTGCACCCACGAATGATATAAATACTACAGTTGCTTTGGCTTTACTCACGTCAGCGGCCTATTTCTATGCGGGTCTTAGCAAAAAGGGATTAAGTTATTTCGGGAAATATATTCAACCAACTCCAATACTTTTACCCATTAATATTTTAGAAGATTTCACAAAACCTTTATCGCTTAGTTTTCGACTTTTCGGGAATATCTTAGCTGATGAATTAGTTGTTGTTGTTCTTGTTTCTTTAGTACCTTCAGTGATTCCTATACCTGTTATGTTCCTTGGATTATTTACAAGTGGTATTCAAGCTCTTATTTTTGCAACTTTAGCTGCGGCTTATATAGGGGAATCCATGGAGGGCCATCATTAAAATAATCTTTATATATATATTTATATATTTTTTTTTTAACGTATGGTTCAAGCTAATTTCGTTAGGAAATATACAATTACGCCATAGACTACAATATATAGTAATCGAAAAATGAGTATATTAATGAGTTTATTATAAGGTTGCCTAAAAACGGAAAGAGATCAACAAAAAGATCTTTTTCCTAAAATTCCTCCTCGTCCCATATCATACCCCACAATCCATATTTCATTATTCAATATATCACAATATGAAAATAATAGAAAAAAAAAAAATAGAATAAAATAACAAAGCAAAGGGTGAAAGGAAAGAAAAGATTCTCCATTTTGGTTGATTTTGGTCAACCGATTGACCAAACGAAAATAGTAATATAATAAAAAAAAAATTGCATGAACTTAGATTTAGATCAATCAAATAATGTTATTTCTATCTAATGATTTGGACTAATCAATTTATCGATTTAGATTTGATCTAGTGTAAGAATGATAAAAAAAAGTAAGGGGAAATCATTTTCAAAAAAGTAGAATTCAGAACAAATCGGTTGGTTAAGAAAGGGTAGGTATATGCAATTGAATGGGCTATAACTAAGTCAACTCCCGCATATGTTTTATTAATTGCTTCTCAAATACTATATGAATGTAAGATGAGTGGTTAGTTTTCATTATGAAAGAAAGACATTTATGTGGAATAGTCAATATTGCCTGATTATATATGCACTTTATTTTATATATGAACTAAATGAACTAAAGATATATATAGATATTATGCCCTAATTCTATGAATTTAGATAGTTATTCGACGGTAAGCCTGTTCCCCTCCACCTCTTTCGAACTTTGACTGTTTATATGTTTGGATGTTTTTTCTTAATTTCATGACTTTACTAATTGACTTTCTAGTTCGAAACTAAGAAATCAATGAGTTTGTGGATAGAAAGGAAAATAGATATTGAAGGAGTTCCAACAGTTCAATAATACTATTACTTCAATTCCTTGAACCCGAAGTTTTTAGTTATTTCAACTGGACAAATTCTAGCAATGTAATAAGAAAGTTCTAATTCATTGGATGATTGTATCATTAACCATTTTTTTTTGGTACGAGGGGACTTATCATGAATCCACTGATTTCTGCCGCTTCCGTTATTGCTGCTGGTTTGGCCGTAGGGCTTGCTTCTATAGGACCGGGGGTTGGTCAAGGAACTGCTGCAGGTCAAGCTGTAGAAGGTATTGCGAGACAGCCTGAGGCAGAGGGAAAAATAAGGGGCACTCTATTGCTTAGTCTAGCTTTTATGGAAGCTTTAACAATTTATGGATTGGTTGTAGCATTAGCACTTTTGTTTGCGAATCCTTTTGTTTAATCTTAAAAATATAAAAAAAAACATAGTGTAGTGCCTTTGACTTGTCATTTGCTTTTTCGAATGATCGCAAGATTTGACTCCTCTATATTCATTGACAAAATAACCGACGGGAAGGGCTGATTTGCGGATGAGGAATTGGTATACCGACCCAACCCGCTTTCATCCTTCCCATTTGGAGTCCGGGGGCGGTTAAGTATTGCAAGAATGCGGTTAGTTTACATAACTCCAATACTTTTCAAAATCAAAATAAAGCAATAAATAAAAAAGAAGGCTATTCCATTTTTGAGTCTATCTATTATCTATAAAGGAGATACTATGAAAAATGTAACCGATTCTTTCCTTTCTTTGAGCCGCTGGCCATCCGCTGGGAGTTTCGGGTTTAATATCGATATCTTATCAACAAATCTAATAAATCTAAGTGTAGTATTTGGTGTATTGATCTTTTTTGGAAAGGGAGTGTGTGCGGGTTGTTTATTTCAAAAATAGGCTGGATCCACCCAGCTGCGCCTTTCTTTGCTAGTTATAACAAAAAAAGGTGCATGATCTCACGAATTACTTCGAAAGAAATTTTACAATTTGATGTAAGAACTATAGCATTTCGTGATTTATTGGTAAAATACTCTTTGATTCTCTCTCAACCAATAATATAGGAACATGAACATGGTTAAAGCAAGTTGTTTGAAGTCTCGATACAGCACGGTACTCTTTCTACCACTATGGTAATATATAGATGATTCAAAATGAATCATTTTATCGATAGAGAACACTCCTAGCGATAAAATAATTTGAAGAGCACTTATTGTAATTGTGGGGATTTTACCCATTTTATCCAATGCTGAATCGGCGACCTATGTGTTCTGTATAAATTAAGAAGAATTTTTTGGATTGAAAAAAAAAAAAAGAAACGACTTTGCTGACAATTATATATTTTTGTCAAAAGAGTCCTCTGAATATTTTGTAGTTTAGATATTTGGTTTGTTTTGAATCAGAACAAAGAAGAGAGGATAGGCTTATCATTACATTTATAAAAAGGTATGAGAATTTTTTGGGCTTGAGAGCCAAATGAATCGAAAGATTCATGTTTGGTTCGGGAAGGGATTATGGAAGCTTTAAAATTAATGAATCAAAAGATAATCTACTTTCATTAAGTGATTTATTAGACAATCGAAAGCAGAGAATCTTGAATACTATTCGAAATTCAGAGGAACTCCGGGAAGGGGCTATTGAACAGTTGGAAAAGGCTCGGGCTCGCTTACGGCAAGTGGAAAAAGAAGCAGCTCAGTTCCGAGTTGATGGATACTCTGACATAGAGCGAGAAAAATTGAATTTAATTAATTCAACTTATAAGATTTTGGAACAATTAGAAAATTACAAAAATGAAACTATTCAGTTTGAACAGCAAAGGACGATTAATCAAGTTCGACAACGGGTTTTTCAACAAGCCTTACGGAGAGCTCTAGGAATTCTGAATAGT